TTCTTTTAGGAAAAGGATTAAGGAAAACAGGAGTTAAAATCCAAGTACAATAAAAATTTAGTAATCCAGGAAATCATCTATTTTGTATCATTTTGGCGGCATGGCCGAGTGGTAAGGCGGGGGACTGCAAATCCTTTTTCCCCAGTTCAAATCCGGGTGTCGCCTGATCAACATTAACAAAAAACTCGAAATCTCTTCTTTTCTTCTACTGATATAACTCGCAGAATTTTTCTACGGTATAAGCATAGGAAACAGAGCATTGGTGCTTTGTTTATGTAGTCTGAAGGTTTTCTAAAAGAAGAGATTGTGAATCCTCGCTCCTATCTAGGATTCTTCTAATCTACTGTGGTAGAGGGACTATCAAGACTTTTCGATTACCTTCTACTACCCTTAATAATTATTCTTAATTATTAAGGAGGTGTCTGATGATTAGATTTTTAATCAGATTGTAGCCCCTGATAGGAAATTCAATAAAAAATTTTGGAAAGGGGCATAAGTTACTTTATATACTACAGACTCGTGAGAATCTCTGGGTATTCGGGCAATATCCGATTCGATGAATAATGAATAATTGACTTTTATAGATATAGAAAGGGGGCAAAAAGAAATAATTCCTTTTCTCCAACCCCAGGCCAAGCCCCGACTTTCACAACGACAGTCGGGGGGAGGTACGGATTTGTAGATCAAGTGAGGAAAGAAAAGCCTATAATAGTGATTTCTCTTTTTTATAGATTTTCTCCCCTTCTGTTTTGACTAGAAGGTCAACAAAAAAATAAAGAAAAGAGTAGGCCTAAATTTTTTATTTATTTTATTCCTACATGTTTCCATTCCCTCGGGATGTTACTACATGTTTTACTTGTGTTTAATCTTTCCCGATTCAAAATCATAATCAATTTATTGGATTGGTTTCTCAACAGTGTTTGGTCATAATCCCTTTTTGACTCGGCGCCATTAATTCCACTATTATTAGTGAGGAATAATGGAATAATTCTTTCGTATTTATAGAGATAGGGGACATAATTCATATGGATATAGTAAGTCTCGCTTGGGCTGCTTTAATGGTAGTCTTTACATTTTCCCTTTCACTCGTAGTGTGGGGGAGAAGTGGGCTCTAGAAGTACTACTACAGGAAGGAATCAAACCGTATCGATTGTTTTATAGCTCGTTTTGCAACGTATTTTGGACTATTTAAAAGAAAAAATCTATGAATTTAGAATCCCATCGGACACCGGACTCCAATGGAGTAATCTATGATATGAATTATACTCTTTCAATCCATGGGGTTGGGCTCCTACTATCTTTATAGATGCATAAATAAGAAGGCTGGGCGAACCTTTTTTGATTTCTTTCCCTCTTTACTGTTCAAAGAGGAAGTCGTTTTGTTAAGTGTATACGCATTTTTCGATGAGAAATGATATAGAAGATAGGGGTTGTCTAACGAGAGACTATGCAATAATAAGATCTTGCCTCGGGCGGGTCGCATGTTGGGCGGTTTGGTTTCTAATTTGAGAAAGGCAATTTGTGCTTTATCGACTTATTTCATCTCTTCATATCGCGGTTCAGGCGTTAAAAATAAGTTAAGTAAGGTTTCCTCTTACTTATTAGTAAAAGGAATTCTAATTACTAAGATAAGAAGTATTTCAGATTGATCAGATCAAATAAATGTAGCAAATTGGGTGTTATGTCAATTCCATACAATATATACAATATATGTAATATATATATACATATATGAAGAGAATGTTGTAGATTGATCTACATAAACTTAAGCCCTTATCATTGTTTTAGATTACAACTGACTAAGCGATGGGTAGTATGGTAGAAAGATTCATCTATTTCTTTTTACCATACTATCCACCGCTTAGAATACTGCCAATTCTAATTATCGTCCGCTCAGTTTATTTAAATGAAGACGTGAAATTGGAAATCCCTTTCATTTGACTTCGTCAATTTTTGATAAGAACTCGGAAGGAAAGTTTCATTCAAATGAATTTGAATTAATCATTTTGACTGACTGTTTTTACGTAAATGATAAGTAGAAAAGCCGTAGGAACTAGAATGAATAGTGCAGTAGCAATAAATGCAAGAATATTTACTTCCATAATTTCGTTGGTTTTTTAATTCGCAATAACTCGGGATTTAATCCCCTAGAGATGGTAAACCTTTCATCTGTAAATTCAATGAATGAATTGCATCTCAATGATCTTGAATCGGATCAATATCATGAATAACAATATCTGATCTATCAAACCAACCCGCCGCCGTGACTTGAATAGTATAACATAGTAAGTTCTTTTATCCATACCGAATCACAATTTTGATCCCTGACCCAATCAACCCAAAAGTATTTATCAGCCGTTTATTTATTTTTTTCTATAACCCGCCTTGCGCCGTCCTCGGACAATTATCTGACGAAGGGTTATCAGATTACCTTTTTGCGTCGATTAATTGCATAGTTACAAACCTAAACAATAAATAAAAGCGAAATGAAAAAATAGGA